GGAAAGAAATTGATCTAGGAAAAAAAAACCGAAAGAAAAAATAATAAAATGATTCTTATTGATGTAAATATTCACGCTTTTTTTTTTACTATTCTATCCTCGTATGTTTAGATTCAAGAATAGAATAGCTAAAATTTTATCTTCTAGATAAGAAATAAGCAATTAATAAAAAAATTGAGACGTAAGAAGAATACAAGAAAAGATACGAAGAAATGCGCCCGCCGCCAATCGATTTGATCGTCTCTCCTACAAAAAAACTCATAAGACCAACTCCATTCGTAATTCCATCAACTACTTGTCGATCAAAAAAATGAGTGAATTCAGACACTCTTCTCATCGTCCCTGTTAAGTATGTTGCATAAAAAGCGTCTATATAACCACGATTATATGACCAAGCATATATCCCATTTTTTATCTTGTCAGAAAAAATTCTCTGAAGATTTGTTTTAATTAATGAATTAACTAAATCAAAATTTGTAAAAGGGGAATACGGAGGCTTATAAAAAAAAAATGCTATAATTATTCCAAGATAGGCTAGACTAACTGAAAACACTGCATCTTTCGCAAATTCCGACCAATCTGTTAAATAATTCGAATTTTGATGTAACAGATTTATCGAGGGGGTTAACCATTTGGATAAAATATCCAAATCGACGCCATTAAAAGAAATTCCTATGAATCCAACAAAGAAAGTAAAGAAGACTAATATAAGGATAGGAAATAATATAGTATTATCCGATTCATAAGGATACTCAAAAGTTTTCTTCTTGCCAAAACGAGAAATAGTAAGAAAAGGTTGGCTTCTAGTTCTTGCATTCTCATCAATTCGATCTATTTTCTGTGAAAAAAAATAAGCACTTTTCTTTTTCGTCATTATTAATAAAGTTAACAAATGAAAGTTTTTCTTATTGACTTTAAACCCTTCTTTACCCCATAGAGATATTGAATAGAGGGAAGTCTTTTTTTTTCCACTGAAATTTTGAAAATGAGCATTTAAATGTCCTTCAAAAGTAAGTAAATAGATCCGAAACATATAAAATGCGGTTAATCCCGCCGTAGACCAAGCTATTATTGCAAAAATTGCTGAATATAACCAACTATCATTAAGAATTTGATCTTTGGACCAAAAACAAGCAAGAGGTGGAATCCCACAAAGAGAAAGTGTGCCTAATAAAAACGCACTTTTGGTAATTGGTACATGTTTTTTTAAACCTCCCATAAAAACCATATTTTGACTTTTAGTCGGAGAATAACCAACAATAGTTTGCATTGAATGAATAACAGAACCCGATCCCAAAAACAATAATGCTTTCGAATAAGCATGAGTAATCAAATGAAATAAAGCACTTCGAGAAGACCCCATACCGAGAGCTAACATCATATAACCCAATTGAGACATGGTGGAATAGGCTAAACCTCTCTTAATGTCTTTTTGAGCAAGAGCTAAAGTAGCTCCAAAAAATAGTGTTATTATCCCTATTAAAGAAATTAAATTCATTATTTGAGGTATAATAATGAAAAGAGGTAAAAGTCGAGCTACAAGGAAAATTCCCGCGGCTACCATAGTAGCGGCATGGATAAGAGCCGAAATAGGAGTCGGCCCTTCCATTGCATCTGGTAACCATACATGAAGGGGGAATTGTGCAGATTTCGAAACAGCACCAGAAAAGAATAAAACAGCGCACCACGTAACAAATAAAAAATTTAAGTCATTATGAATAATCAAGTTATTGAATATTTGAAATAAATCCCGAAATTCAAAACTCCCTGTTATCCAATAAAAACCCAAAATTCCCAATAATAAACCAAAATCCCCAACACGATTAGTTACAAACGCTTTTTGACAAGCATTTGCTGCAACAGGACGTGTGAACCAAAATCCTATTAATAGATAGGAACACATTCCTACTAATTCCCAAAAAATATAAATTTGTATCAAATTGGAACTAGTAACTAATCCCAACATGGCAGTACTGAAAAAACTCATATAAGCAAAAAATCTCAAATATCCACGATCATGAAACATATAATTATCACTATAAATAAGAACCAAAATTCCAACAGTAGTGATTAATATTGACATAATAGAAGTAAGCGGATCAATTAAGTAGCCAAATTCTAAAGAAAAATCATTATTGAGAATCCAAGCCCAGACATATTGATAGGTAGCACGGCTATTTAGTTGCTGAATCGATAAATTGATCGAAAAAATCATGACTATACTTAATACTAAAACACTTTGAAAAGCCCACATACGACGAAGACGTTTTGTTGCCGACGGAAAAAGAAGAAGTCCCACCCCGATTAATATAGGAACTGAAAGTGGAAGGAAAGGTATTATCCATGCATATTGATATGTTTGTTCCATAAAAAAAGTTTTTTAGTCTGAATTAATTGCTTCCGATTAACTGGACCCTACCCCTTTCAAAAGGGATCAATAAAAAAATCAAAATATGCACTAACTTAAAAAAATTTAACGTAAATAAAAATTTAGCATTTGATACTCGTACTTAATTCTGTATCTGAGTTTTTCGAAATAGTTCAAATATTCAACTCAAGAAGTTAGATGTGGTCAAATAATATGACCAAGTTCTGTAAAAAAAACTACTTCTTTATTTTCAATATATTTGTATTTTGAAAATATACAAATTTAGGAAGAGATCCAAAATAAAAATAGAAATTTTTCTAACAATGGTTTTTTTATAGCAAACATCAGGAATTACACTCATAAAGTACTTGATTCTGATATAAATCGTGGAATTCACTAATGTCATCGGCTTAATAACTCGTCGTTTTTTTAGTTAGTTTCATTTTAGTTAGTTTTTTTCAACTTATTAACTAATTCCTTATGAGATTGATTATGATTCTTTTTTTTTTGTTTTAAAAAAAATATTTTTGTTATTAGAAACCGTTAGAATATCTGAGTGTATATATAAAACTTAATGGTTTATTTGAAACTTGATTTTTTATTAATTGAGAAAATTTTCTTTAGATTAATTGAGAAAATTTTCTTTAGTGAGAAAGGATAAAAAGATGTATCCGGTAACAGAACAGATAAATTACTAATCTCATTCGAATTTCAAAAGTTTTAGACGGATTCGTTGGACTAGTTACTCGAAAAAAGATTCCATTTGGTATTAGATAAAAGTTGTCTTTTGAAATACTTCCTTTGATTTTATTACATGGAAATGCAGTGTCGAATGACAAAAAGCACTGGAGATAGATCTTTTAGATTCTTTTTTTTAGTTCCACTAATTAGATTTATATATCATAGCTGATTATAGAAATATCTGAGAAAAAACGACAAATAAAAGTACTACTAATCCATACAACTTATTTGTTCTTAGAAGCCTTCTAGAGTATAAAAAATCTTTTTGAACAAAAAATTTGTAGGAATCTTGTAGAGAAGTTTCATATATTTAGATTTATTTGTGATGATAAGGACTAAAAGAATAACTAGATAATGAATAGTAATTAAGGATTCTTTTGAACAATAGATGTCTTTCACATCCAACTATAACAATGAGTAACCTCTTCATTTTGAAATGGCAGTTCCAAAAAAACGCACTTCTAGATCAAAAAAGCGTATTCGTCAAAATATTTGGAAAAGGAAGGGATATTCATCGGCGTTAAAAGCTTTGTCATTAGGAAAATCTCTTTCTACCGGCAAATCAAAAAGTTTTTTTATGCGACGAGCAAATAAGTCCTAAAATGTTGTAAGACTCGGAATCTATTTGACGTTAAAATTGGCTCATTTCAGTCTTACTATCAAATTTTCAATTACAACTCTCTATTAGTTTGAACTAATCAATATGAAATAGACTCCGTTTTGTGATGTTCATATGGAAAAATGGAACATTAAGAATTTGCAAATTTCGCAAATTCTAAAAAAAAATACAATAAGAAAAACCAAGGTTTTACCTTTTTTTAGGACTCCATTTTTCATTTTGTTGGTGGGGAGTATTATTTTCCCCATCGACCTTTTTGTTATAATTCAAATGCTAATAATAGGTTTTCTTTATCTATAATATCTAAAGAATATCGAGAGAAGATCAGAAATAAAGATCTTGAGTTCAAATTAACGAGAGAAACTCATTGATTCAATTTTGAAAACTTGTATAACTTTCTGACTTCGTCTTTCTCGGAATGACTATAGAGTTCTCAGATATTTTTTGATTTCAGCCCAACCAATAAAAGACGAAAACTCTCGGGATATTATATACAAACAATGTCTTACTTTAGAAAAATCCAAAAAAGGTTTCTTTTATGTTCCGCGAGAAAATTCATTTGGTTGTTTTAAATTTATGAAATAAGTTAAATGGGAACTAATTATTATAAATTTGAATTGTTATTCAAAAAATTTTTCAGTGAAGTGACACGGTCAATCTTGACAATTCAATATAAATAGCCTATTATGGGTTCGAACAAGCCGCTATGGTGAAATCGGTAGACACGCTGCTCTTAGGAAGCAGTGCTAGAGCATCTCGGTTCGAGTCCGAGTAGCGGCATGCCGTCTTCGAAACACCAGACAATAGATCTTATAATGAAAAATGAATGAAATTCCCGCTTTTCATTTATACTTAAATTAAGGGATTACTCTTTTTTTTTTTTTTATGATATTTTCAACCTTAGAGCATATATTAAATCATATTTCCTTTTCAATTGTTTCAATTGTCATTTCAATTTGGTTTTTTAACCTATTGGTCACTGAACTCATAAAACCATATGAGTTATCAGAAAAGGGCATGATACCGACCTTTTTGTGTTTCACAGGATTATTAGTGACTCGTTGGATTTATTCCGGTCATTTTCCACTAAGTGATTTATACGAATCATTAATCTTTCTTTCGTGGAGTTTCTCCCTTATTCATATAGTCGCCTATTTCAAAAAAAATAAAAATCTAAGCGCAATAACCGCCTCGAGTACTATTTTTACCCAAGGCTTTGCTACTTCAAGTCTTTTAAGTGAAATACAGAAACCTGCAATATTAGTCCCTGCGCTCCAATCCGAGTGGTTAATAATGCACGTAAGTATGATGATATTGAGCTATGCCGCTCTTCTGTGTGGATCATTATTATCCGCTGCACTTCTAGTCTTTACATTTAGAAAGAAAAGTAATCGGTTTTTAAAATCATTTTCATTTAACGAAATCCAATATAGCTATGACAGAAGTACTATTTTAAGAAATACTTCTTTTGTTTCTGGTAAGAATTATTACAAGAGCCAATTAATCCAACAATTGGATTTTTGGAGTTATCGTGTTATTAGTCTAGGATTTCTTTTTTTAACTACGGGTATTATTTCAGGAGCAGTCTGGGCGAATGAAGCGTGGGGATCATATTGGAGTTGGGACCCAAAAGAAATTTGGGCCTTTATTACTTGGATGATATTCGCTATTTATTTACATATTCGAACAAATAAGAATTTCCCGGGTGAAAATTCCGCACTGGTGGCGGTTCTAGGTTTTCTGATAATTTGGATATGCTATTTTGGAGTTAATCTATTAGGAATAGGGCTACATAGTTATGGTTCATTTCCATTACCGTCTAGCTAAGGAAGCTTCTTACGAATACAAACTAACTCGAGCTGTCTATAAAAAACTTTGTAACGAACTGCGTGAATCCAGTACCAATAGTGTAGTGATTCGCGCGGTTCTCGCAAAGACCGCGCATCTCGGGTTAAAATGAAAATTCATTTTTCACTTTATTTAAAATAATAGAAAAAAGCATTCTTTTGTCTATTCTACAACAAGTTTTAAAAAATTATCTAATTTTTTTCTTTAGGAAAAATCTTTATAAAAAACTAGATAAAAGAACTTCAACCTTCTCAACTGAAAGTGACAGAACAAAATCCGGGTAGATTCCAATCCCTATTATGGGTAGAAAGATAGCGATTGAAACAAACAACTCGCGCGGTCCAAAATCAAAAAGATAAGACGTCGGGGCATTAAATAACTTGGATCCATAGAACATCTGGCGTGACATAGATAATGAATAAATGGGCGTTAATATCATTCCAATTGCTATTACAAAAGTCAGTAGAATTTTTGGCATGAAAAGATATTTTTGACTGGTAATTAGTCCCCACAATACGATTAATTCTGCAACAAAACCACTCATACCTGGTAATGCGAGGGAGCCCATAGAAAAGCTACTAAACAGCGTAAATATTTTTGGCATTGGGATAGCTACGCCGCCCATTTCGTCGAGATAAACAAGACGTATTCTATCATAACTTGTTCCTGCCAAGAAAAAAAAGGCCGCCCCAATAAATCCGTGAGAAATTATTTGTAAAATGGCTCCATTGAGTCCTGCGTCGGTTATAGAACCAATTCCTATAAGTATCAAACCCATATGTGATACAGAAGAATAGGCTATTCTTTTTTTAAAATTACGTTGGCCGGAAGAAGTTAAAGCTGCATAGATTATTTGTATTGTGCCTATTATCATCAACCAGGGAGAAAAAATAGAATGAGCATGAGGTAATAATTCCATATTAATTCGAATCAATCCATATGCCCCCATTTTTAATAAGATTCCAGCTAAAAGCATACAAGTACTGTAATGAGCTTCGCCGTGGGTATCAGGTAACCATGTATGGAAAGGTAGAATCGGCGATTTGACAGCAAACGAAATCAAAAATCCGATATAAAATATTATTTCCAAGGCCACAGGATACGGTCGATTAATTGATGTTTCAAAATCTAATGTTGGTTCATTAGAACCATATAAACCAAGACCCATAACTCCCATTAATAGAAAAACAGAACCTCCTGCCGTGTACAAAATAAATTTAGTTGCCGAGTACATCCGTTTCTTTCCTCCCCACATGGATAGAAGGAGATAAACCGGAATTAATTCTAACTCCCACATGATGAAAAAAAGTAAAAGATCCTGAGAAGAAAATGGCCCTATTTGAGCGCTATACATTGCTAATAGCAAAAAATGGAATAATCGAGAATCCCGAGTAAGAGGCCAGGCTGCTAACGTAGCTAAAGTAGTGATAAATCCCGTTAGTAAAATAGGTCCTATAGAAAGTCCATCTATTCCTAATTTCCAATGGAAATCAAAAAAATGAATCCATTTATAATCTTCCACTAGTTGGATTAATGGATCATCTGATTGGAAATGATAACGGAATACATAGGTTAGTAGAAGGAGCTCTAAAATACATATACAAATTGTATACCATCTAATTACCTTATTTCCTTTATGAGGAAGAAAAAAAATTAAAGAACCCGCAGCTATTGGTAAAAATACAATTATTGTTAACCAAGGAAAATCATTCGTGATAAAGGCAAAATACACTTAGGCCAGAAAACCGGTGCGCAAAAATTTTTTTGCGCTCGGGTTTTCTCGGTAAAACAAATCAGCTGAATTCAAGTAGAGTTTTAAGTGAGGTATCAATAAGCTAGACCCATGCTGCGAGTTGTTTCATGCCATAAATAAACCCGAACACTCAAGAAATCCGTTGGACAAGCGGATTCACACCTCTTACAA